ATGATTTGAAAATTGATGATTTGAAAATAGATAGATTCAAATTACTCCTTCGAGAGATTAGGCCAATAACTACATCTACATCAATCCATATCCATGAAAATGGAATTTTTCAAATTGAATAATTAAAAACTATTATAAAATAGAAAAAGTGGAGTTACTTCTTTTTTCCTGACCGGGTCAATAAAGTTATGCAAGATTTTGATTTATTTATCTCTTATATATAATGGATTTACCTGGACTAATACATGATTTTCTTTTAGTCTTTCTGGGATTAGGTCTTATATTAGGGGGTCTGGGAGTAGTATTACTTGCCAATCCCATTTATTCTGCCTTTTCATTGGGATTTGTTTTTGTTTGTATATCGTTATTCTATATTCTATCGAATTCCCATTTTGTAGCTGCTGCGCAGCTCCTTATTTACGTAGGAGCCATCAATGTTTTAATCATTTTTGCTGTGATGTTCATAAATGATTCAGAATATTCCAAAGATTTCCGTCTTTGGACCGTGGGAGATGGAGTAACTTCCGTGGTCTGTACAAGTCTTTTTGTTTCACTAATTACTACTATTCCAGATACGTCATGGTACGGGATTATTTGGACTACAAAAGCAAACCAGATTGTAGAGCAAGATCTGATAAGTAATAGTCAACAAATTGGGATTCATTTATCAACAGATTTTTTTCTTCCGTTTGAATTTATTTCAATAATTCTTTTAGTTGCGTTAATCGGCGCAATTGCTGTAGCTCGTCAATAATAACTCTTTATAACTGGAAAAACCTTGTTATGAGCTATCACATGTCTTTCCTTTTTTCTATTTGACTTTGTATATAAAATAGAAATTCTTTATTAGTTCAATCTATTCCCAATATATTACTTTGTTGCATTACTCGTTATATTCTAGTCAATCCAATTGGTTAAATTGTTGTTCATATTGAAATGAATCGAGATTTATAAGGAGTTGGTTAATGATGCTCGAACAGGTACTTTTTTTGAGTGCTTATTTATTTTCTATTGGTCTATATGGATTGATTACAAGTCGAAATATGGTTAGGGCTCTTATGTGTCTTGAACTTATATTAAATGCGGTTAATCTCAATTTTGTAACATTTTCTGATTTTTTTGATAGTCGTCAACTAAAAGGATCCATTTTTTCTATTTTTGTTATAGCTATTGCAGCTGCTGAAGCCGCTATTGGACTCGCTATTGTTTCATCAATTTATCGTAACAGAAAATCAACTCGTATAAATCAATCAAATTTATTGAATAAGTAATATTATAATATAAATTATCACATTATCATTTTCATAAATTAATTTAAATTAGTAAATTAATTTAAATTAGCATGTCTGCCATGTAAGATATGATCATGTTATCACAAAGATAAGAAATCAAAGTATTTTGGCACTGTCAATCCAGAAATAGAGAAAAACCGGGGAACTCATCGATTCATCTAGTATTTAAATATATAATTCATTTATCAATTTACTAGATTGAAACTTTATCACGTTCAAAAATAGATAGACCCAATGTCGCATTCAGTAAAGATTTATGATACATGTATCGGGTGTACTCAATGTGTCCGAGCCTGTCCTACGGATGTTTTAGAAATGATCCCTTGGGACGGATGTAAAGCTAAACAAATAGCTTCTGCTCCAAGAACAGAGGATTGTGTCGGTTGTAAGAGATGTGAATCCGCCTGCCCAACAGATTTCTTGAGTGTTCGAGTTTATTTATGGCATGAAACAACCCGCAGCATGGGTATAGCTTATTAATACGTTACAGAAACCCCTACTTGAGTCCATTTTTTTTTTTACCGCAAAAACCTGTGCTCAAAAATAATCTATTTTTGAGCACAGGTTTTTCTGGTCCAAGTGTATCTTGTCTTTACCACGAACAAATTTCCTTGGTTAACAATAATTGTAGTTTTACCAATATTTGCAGGTTCCTTAATTTTCTTTCTTCCCCATAAAGGAAATAGGGTAATTAAGTGGTATACTATATGTATATGCATGTTAGAACTTCTTCTAACAACCTATGCATTCTGTTATCATTTCCAATTGGACGATCCATTAATCCAACTAGTAGAGGACTATAAATGGATCAATTTTTTTGATTTCCGTTGGAAATTAGGAATAGATGGGCTGTCTATAGGACCCGTTTTATTAACAGGATTTATCACTACTTTAGCTACTTTAGCGGCCTGGCCTGTTACTCGGGATTCTCGATTATTCCATTTCTTGATGTTAGCAATGTACAGTGGTCAAATAGGATCATTTTCTTCTCGGGACCTTTTACTTTTTTTCATCATGTGGGAATTAGAATTAATTCCAGTTTATCTACTTCTATCCATGTGGGGAGGAAAGAAACGTCTCTACTCAGCCACAAAATTTATTTTGTACACGGCGGGGGGTTCTATTTTTCTCTTAATGGGAGTTTTGGGTATCGGTTTATATGGTTCGAATGAACCAACATTAAATTTTGAAACATCAGTTAATCAGTC